AAATAATTTCCCAACATCTAATTTTAATAAAGGTAATTGCCATTCAGTTCCAATAGCTTTGGCAGTTAAAGATTTTCCAGTTCCTTGAATTCCAACAAGTAATAAGCCGCGTGGGGTAGGTAAGCCATAATTTGAGGCTTGAATACTAAAAGAAGTTTTTCGTTTTTGTAACCAATCTTTTAAATTTTCAACACCACCAATGTTAGAAATTGTTTCATTTACTGACCAATATTCTAAAATTTCTGTTTGACTGATAATCTGTTTTTTTTCATTTAACAAAAGTTGTATACTATTTTCATCAATTGTTTTATAAGTTGCAATAATTTTAGATAAAACGCGTCTTATACGCTCAAGTGATAAACCTTGGCAAGCTCTTGTTAAGTTCTCTAAAATTTGTTTATCGATTTCAATATTTAAAGATTGAATTAAACGTTTTAATTCATGATTGATTTCACTTTCCATAGGTAATTGAAATTTTAAAACTGTAATTAAATCGTATAAATCTTTTGGAATATTTAATTCTGAACCAATAATGATAATTGTTTTTGGTTGAAGTTTTAGAATTCTACTTATATTTTTTAATTTTCTTGAAATTGAAACATCTGTTAAAAATCTATTAAAATCTTTTAATAAAACTAATGCCGGAGTTTGAGGGGCCAAACGTTCAATAAGTTCAAGTGCTTGTACGGGATTTCGCTTTGCGAATCCTTCATTATTTGGGTTATTAGTATAACCATCCACAAAATCCCAACTATAAATGCTTCTATTTAAACTTGTTTTAATATATTTTCGAATAATATATTCAACTCGATCTTCTTCAATGGTATTAATATAAATTATCGGATATCTAGCTTTTAATAACAGGGTCAGTTCATCAGTAAATTTCATAAATTCATGCAATCAAAATTGTATTTAGTAAATTACTATTATATTAATTTTACATAAAAAATTATTTATTATTAGAGTAAACAAAACTGATTGACTCTAATAATGTATTTAATTAACGTTGAATTGCTAATTTTTTTCGTCCTTTTTTTCGACGATTTCGAATGATTTTTCTTCCTTCTGCAGTCGACATACGACTACGAAAACCTGATACTTTTAAAATAGAAGGACGCGTTTTATTTGATAGAGTGCGTTTTGTCATAAATGTAATTATTTTTTTTTAAGTAAAACTATATTTAACCTTTACAAAATAAAGGAATGTAAAAAATCACGAATTAATAAATGTCGTATTATTGTATTTCGATTTTGGAATAAATTATACGCTTCTTCTTTAAATTCAAATAATGGATTTCTTTGTCCATAACTTCTCCATCCAACAGCATCACGTAATAATGAAATTTTTTGTAAATGTTCTTTCCACGCAATATCAATATAATAAAGAATAACTGTTCGTTCAAATGAGCGAATTAACCCAGTTTGGCATATTTCAAATTCTAGAACTTTTGCTTCATAAGATAACCAAAATTCTTGAAATAAATAAGTTTTTAATTCAAATGGATCGATGATATTTAAATCAGAATTTAAACTTACTAACCTTGTTTTGAAAAGGTCTTCCACTAAAGAACCATTTTCATTAAATTTTGGATCTTTTAACAAGTTTATAATATCTTTAATAACTTGTTCTCCATAAGCTAAAATGGTTTCACGAAGTGATTGACTTTCTAAAAGTTTTCTTCGTTCATAATAGACTATATTACGTTGTTTATTTAGTATATCATCATAATCAAATAAATACTTTCGTCCATCATAATCTCTTTCTTCTACGCGTTTTTGAGCTGCATCTAAACTTTTAGTTAATAAATTTGATTCTAATGGAAGATCATCTAAAAGTTGATTTTGCATAAAATTTTGAAGATTTGAACTTCCAAAATTTCTAAATAAGGCATCTTCTAAACTTAGGAAAAATCTTGATGTACCTGGATCTCCTTGTCTTCCACATCGACCCCGTAACTGATTATCGATCCTGCGAGAATTATTCCGTTCCGTTCCAATAATATAAAGCCCACCTAAATTTTTAACAATTTTGTTATCTATATTTTGGTTTTTTTTCTCAAATTTCGATAATTCATTAAGTAAGAATTTAATTGAGCATTGATATGAAATTTTAGGAATTCGAATTTGATCAATTTCGTTTAAAAATTTTAAAATTCCAGTTGACGATAAACTTAAAAATTTCGAATCGTTAAGTAATGAATTTAAAACACTTAAAAATTTTTGTGAAGTAAAACCAATATCTTTTGATAAAGGGAAAATAGTATTTAGTTTTGTTAATTTACTTTGAGTTTTATAAGAAATTAAAATATTATAAAGTTGTTTTCGAACTTTAAATGTAATATTTCCCCCTAAAATAATATCTGTTCCTCGACCGGCCATATTGGTTGCAATTGTAATACTTCCAATTTCACCAGCTTGTGCAACAATTTCTGATTCACGTTTTACATTTTCTGGTTTTGCATTTAATACTTGATAAGATAGTTGATATTCTTTTAATAAATCGGCTAACATTTCCGAATTTTCAACCGTTGTTGTACCTATTAAAATAGGCTGTTTTGTTTTTGCAATAGATTTGCATTCTTTTGCAATAGCAGTCCATTTCGTTAAACTATCTTTATATACAAAATCAGGTAAGTCTTTTCGAAGGTTTGGGCGGGCTGTTGGGATTTCTTCTACAGATAAATTATAAATTTTTTCAAATTCTAATTCTGAAGTTTTGGCCGTTCCCGTCATACCCGATAATTTAGGATACAATAAGAAAAAATTTTGATAAGTTATTGATGCAGCTGTTTCTGTATTTTGTCGAATTGGAACACCTTCTTTTGCCTCAACAGCTTGATGTAAACCTTCATTCCATCTTCTATCAGGCATAATTCGACCGGTAAATTCATCAACAATAACAATTTGATTATTTTGAACAATATAATGCACATTTTTAAAGAATAAAGCAGTAGCTTTAATAGCGCTCAAAATATATGGAATCCAAGGATCATTAAGATTATATAAATCTTCAACTTGTAAAATTTTTTCAATTTGCGCTGTTCCTTGTTCAGTTAAGATAATATTTCGATTTTTTTCATCTACTTTAAAATGAACATTAACTTCTAAATACTCCGCAACTTCTGCCGCAACAATATATTTATCAATACACGTTTCAACAGCTTGAGAAATAATCAATGGAACTTGGGCTTCATCAATGAAAATTGAATCTACTTCATCTACAATACAATAATTAAATGGAGGTAGAACAACTTGATTCAAATTAGAGGCCATATTATCACGTAAATAATCAAAAGCTACTTCATTATTTGTCACGTAAGTAATATCAGCTCTATAATTTTGCTGACGTTCTAAAAAGGACATATCCTCTTGAATTAAACCGGTGTCTAATCCTAAGAATCGATAAATTTGTCCCATTGAAATTTGATCACGACTTGCTAAATAATCATTTACAGTAACAACATGAACACCTTTATTTGTTAAAGCATTTAAATAGGCTGGTAAAGTAGCTACTAAGGTTTTTCCTTCACCAGTCCGCATTTCACTAATCTTTCCACTATTTAAAACTAACCCTCCAATTAATTGAACATCGAAATGACGGAGACCTAAAGTCCGAAAACTTGCTTCTCGAGTAATTGCAAAAGCTTCAGCAATTAAAGAATCTAAGTTTCGTTTTTCTTGGTATTGGTTTTTTAATTGAAAAGTTTTATTTCTTAGGTCTGTATCAGTTAAGGTTTTTAAATTATTTTCTAGTGCATTAATTTGATTAATTAATGTTTGATATTGATTTGTGACTGAATTTTTAATAAATGGATTTTTTAGCATTTTGAAAAATTTATAAAAGTCTAGTGACTAACAATGTTTACTCTTTTATGTTGAGCATCTTTATAGTCAAATTTTACAGTTCCATCAATTAATGCAAATAAAGTGAAATCTTTTCCATAACCAACATTAGAGCCTGGTTTAAATTTCATTCCTCTTTGACGAACTAAAATACTACCAGCTGTCACTTTTTCACCGCCAAATCTTTTAACGCCTAGACGTTTTGCATTAGAATCACGACCATTTTTTGTACTTCCTGCACCTTTTTTATGTGCCATATTTATCTTCCTTCTTTATTAATTAATAGTTATTTCTTCTATAAGAACTCGAGTTAAATCTTGACGATGACCTTGTTTTTTACGAGTTTTTTTCTTAGGACGCATTTTATAAACAATAGTTTTACGACCACGTAAATGTTCTAAAATTTTTCCTTTAACTTTTACAGTTGCTAAATAAGGTTTTCCGATTAAAATTTCTCCCTCATTATTAACAAGTAAAACTCTATTTAAAGTAATTTCTTTACCAAGTTCTGTTGGAATTCGGTTTAAATCGTAATATTTTCCTGTTTCAATCCAAAATTGTCTTCCACTAATTTCTACAATTGCATATTTCATAATTTAAAAGATTTTCTCTTTTTATAAATTCATATTACAGAATATATTTTATTTCCGTCAACTTAAATTAGAACAAGATAAATTTATAAATTTTTTAGTAACCATAATTCATTGTAAAAGAAATCAAAGGCTTTAGATCGATGCGACGCTGGGTTTGTGATAATAGATAATGTTCGAGTTATTTTAATATTTTCAATTGTTATAATTTCTACTGTTTTTAATTCAATTTCTTTTTCTATCGCCGAAGAAGATACAAAAGCAGCCCCTAAGCCTAAACTTACAGCTGTTTTTATAGCTTCAATCGAATTTAACTCCATAATGACATTAAATTGTTTAGTTTGAATATTATTTTGGATCAAGATATTATCAATAAATTTATGGATTGTAGAATTAGAATTTAATGTTATAAAATTTAAATGGTAAAGATCTTCTTTACTAATTTTCTTTTTTTTCTTTCGTGCAAATGGATGTGATTTCGGGATTATTAAGATTAGTTCATCTTCAACAAAATCTTCAATTTCCAAATTTTTTTTTAAACTAGTTGGAATATCTCCTCCTACAACAGCAATATCAATAATTTGATCAGCAACTTTCTTTGCAATAATTCTTGTTGAATCAACATCGATATTTAAATTAATTTGTGGATAACTTTGAGCAAATAAGGTCAACACACGTGGCATTAAATAAGCTCCAATAGTTTGACTTGCTCCAACTTTTAAATTTCCTCGTTCTCCATCTTTTAAATCATTTAAGGCCCGACAACTTTCTTCACATAAAGCAAGTATTCGTTCCGAATATTGAAGAAAAACTAGACCCGCTTCAGTTAAAGATATTTTATTATTAGTTCGGTTTAATAATAAAATTCCTAAACGATTTTCTAAAGTTTTAATTTGTTTACTTAACGAGGGCTGGGAAACAAATAGGATTTCTGCTGCTTGGCTAAAACTTTTTTCAGAAGCGATGGCTTTAAAAATACGTAATTGTTGTAGAGTAAATGGAAGAACCATATAACAAATCTCCAAGAAGTTAATTAAAGATTTTTTTAATTGCGGATGGAGAGACTCGAACTCTCAAAACAAAAGTTACTAGGACCTAAATCTAGCGCGTCTACCAATTTCGCCACATCCGCTACTCGTATTTATTAGTTTAATAACAAGGTACTATTAAAATACGGAAACTAAACCTTATTGTTCCCTACTCAGTAGTAAGGATGAGATTTTCTTAATATATGTTTAAATTTATACTAAGAAAATTTCAAATCTATTCATCTACGTAAAGACGATATACAAAACTGGTAGTTTTACCTCGTAAAATTGATTTTGCTAATGATAAAGATTTTTGTGCTGACTTTGCGGCTTTTCTTTTCCAATTAGCTTTACGACTATTTTTTTTTGCTTTTGATGTCCGTTTTTTAGGTACAGCCATGATTTTTTAGCGTTATTTGAGATAGCTTTTTAATTTAAATTTATTGTACAAAATAGAATTTAATTTGTCTAGATTTGTTCTTATTAGGTTTAAAAAATACTAGAAGAAATTTAGTAAAAAAAAATTAACTTGATTGTTAATAAAACATTAGATTCTGTTAGCCTTAATCCACATACAAAAATTTTTTTTACATGTTAAAAAATTACAAGACTATTTTTATTTTTTTTAGCCTTGTAATACTTTTTTAACGCGATAAACGTTGAAGTTGTTGAATTGCTAAACGACCAATATTATATAAAGCCCATGATGCTGCTACTAAAACAGGCGCACCAATTACTAGTAAACGAGTATCCATAACTGATAGTCCTCTAGAAATGTTAAAAATTTAAATACAGAAAATAATATTAATGACTAGTATTATACTTAATATTATATATAAAACTTAAAATATTTTTTAAGAAAAATTTTTTTTACTTCCAATAAAATTCAATTAGAAATAACTTATTTCTAATTGAATTTTATTATTTGATTAGTTAAAACTTTGGCATTGAACTATCTTCCCAGGAGGTCCCCCCCCAAGTATTGTCGTCGATTTATAACGTTTCACAACTGAGTTCGAGATGGATCAGTGTGGTTCCGTTCAGTACACTAAAAACACCAAAGCATAAAATCTTTAAGATATATTAATATCTTAAAGATTTTTAAAATTCAAGTCCTCGGTCTATTAGGACATCTCAGCACATACATTACTGTACTTACACTTAATGCCTATCAAACGGTTAGTCTTACCGTGACCTTACTCACTTACGTGATGAGAATACTTATCTTGAGGTGGGCTTCCCACTTAGATGCTTTCAGCGGTTATCCACTCCATACATAGCTACCCAGCGTTTACCGTTGGCACGATAACTGGTACACCAGAGGTATGTCCTTCTCGGTCCTCTCGTACTAAAGAAGGCTCCTCTCAATATTCTAACGCCTACACCGGATATGGACCGAACTGTCTCACGACGTTCTGAACCCAGCTCGCGTACCGCTTTCATGGGCGAACAGCCCAACCCTTGGGACGTACTACCGCCCCAGGATGCGATGAGCCGACATCGAGGTGCCAAACCTCCCCGTCGATGTGAACTCTTGGGGGAGATCAGCCTGTTATCCCTAGAGTAACTTTTATCCGTTGAGTGACGGCCTTTCCACTCAGTACCGTCAGATCACTAAGACCGACTTTCGTCCCTGTTCGACTTGTAGGTCTCACAGTCAAGCTTCCTTATGCCTTTACACTCTAGATACGATTTCTACCCGTTCAGAGGAAACCTTTGTACGCCTCCGTTACCGTTTGGGAGGCGACCGCCCCAGTCAAACTGCCCGCCTGAAACTGTCCTTTGACCAGATAATGATTCAAAGTTAGAAATCTAACATTACAAGAGTGGTATCTCACTGATGGCTCCAATAATCCCGCAAGATTATAATCAACACCTCCCACCTATACTGCGCGAATAAAGTCCAATTTCAATTTCAAGTTACAGTAAAGCTTCATAGGGTCTTTCTGTCCTGGTGCAGGTAGTCCGCATCTTCACAGACAAGTCTATTTCACCGAGCCCCTCTCCGAGACAGTATCCAAATCATTACGCCTTTCGTG